TGTTCGCTCAAGAAAGACTCCAGAAGATATTGATCGTAAATAAGAAGACTGTTTACGAAGAAACAGGAATATATATTCGCATTCATATACATAAGAATTATGTAGGAACCAAAAGAATCTTTTCTTTCTTTTTGAAAATACGTAAATGGATTTCTTTGAAGTAAAGAGACTATTCAAATTATGATATTCGTGGAAAAACAATCGCAAGAAATGCAAAGAAGGAACATCTTTAATCCAACATTGAAGGATTTGAACCAAGATTTCCAGATGGATGGGATGGGGTATTAGTAGATCTGACACATAATTTAAATGCGATAATTTATCCTCTAAAAAGGGAAATATTGAATGAATAGATCGTAAATTCTGAGATTTTGGTATTCTTTTTTCTTCAAGGGAAGATACTAATTGCGACGAGAATGGAATTTCCAGAATGACTCCAAAACCTTCTGATACCATTTGAGAAGAAAAATGAGAAGAAAAAGAATTCTTGTGCTCCCAAGATCCATTTTGGTTAGAATAATTCACCGAAGAAATCAAAGATTTCTGTTGATACATTCGAATAATTAAACGTTTCACAAGTACTAAACTAAATTTACTGTCATAACCTAGAAATTCCACAGGTTCGTAAAAAATCAAACTATTTAAGCTATGATAATGAGCAAGTGAGTAAATATACTCCTGAAGGAGTAGCGGATATAGGAAGTTTTGTTGCCGAAATCTATCTTTTTTCAATCTAAATATCCTTGTAATTTGTAATTCTGCTATTGAAATACATTTCTAATGTAACCAAAAAAGAGAGGCACTTCTTGTGTTATGAAATGATACATAGTGCAATATGGTCAGAACGGCGTATGCGATAGAAGAATAAATTCTTCTATTATTCTTATTATTCTAAGAAACTAAGAAAGAATTCTAATAAGATATTCTAATACTAATAATATAGTCTATTAATAGTCTATTATTAATATATATATTATTAATATAAATATATCTATTATTAATATATAATATATATAATATATATATATATAGACTATGCACTGTGTATACTTATATATATACTTTTATACTGTACTTTGATGTAAAAAACATAATGAGAATTTAAGAAGTAAAAGATTATATAAAAGTCAGAACAAATAAAGAATATATACCCCGGAGACAGAGAGCCCAATCTACAGATCTTTTTCCTTTCCCCTTCTATCCAATTTGGTTTTCTTTTCCTTGTTAATATAACTAGAATAACAATAAGAAAAAGGGGTAAAAATCTTTTATTTTCGCAACCCAATCACTCTTTTGACTTTGGAAAAGATTCTTTTTTTATCACTATACTATTTCTTCTACACATCCGTCTCCAATCCACAATAAAGAATAATTAGGATTCATAAAAAAAAAGAATCAATGGTCCACTCACAATTTACAAGAGAACCTTTTCCCACATCAGGCACTAATCTATTTTTAACGTATAATTAGTAATTTGATCGGGTAATCATTCAAATTAAGAAAGTAAGCTCGTTTCTTTTTTGTCTTACTCGAATTGGAGCCATAAGGCTCTATCCATTTATTCACTAGACCCGAAATACTTTACTGAACTTAAAAATTGTTCTAAAAAGAAAAATTCTCGTTCTATTTCTATTATGAGTACTAGAAATCTTATTTTTCTATGATTATATTATTCTTTTTTCTATTCTGTTTACGACATGCTTTTTTTTCCATTCATTACCTTTCAGGATCAGTCGCGGTCTTATAAACTTTACCAATAGTCTAGACGAATTCCTTCATCCAAATGTGTAAAAGATCATAGTCGCAATTAAAAGCCGAGTACTCTACCGTTGAGTTAGCAACCCGGATCAATATGAGGTGTAGATATGATCGAAATAAAAAAAATCCAGCAAACTCATCCATTTTACTAATTTTACTAAAGTGAAGGAAAGATCCAATAAGGGAATGGGGATAAAAAGATCTATTTATATACGATCAAATTATATTTGTTTGAGACGCCATTGTCAATATGAATGGACTTTTTAGAAAACAAATTTCAAGAAATTATATAGAAATTTGTGTTGGATTAGCACAACATAAAGAATAAATAAGAACTTTGAGCGGAAAAAAAATAAGGAATTAAGGAAAAGGTAAAGATAGAAAAAATAGCGGCTTTCTTTAATCAAAAAAAGAAAGGTACAATACAAATACAAGAAGAACCCCCCTTGTTGGGGGGTTCGACAAAAAGAAGCAAGAAAAAAATACGAATAAGAAAAAGAAGAAGAAAATAAGTATGAATAGAACAAAAAAAGAAGAAACTTTGAATAAAGAATTACACAAAGTTAGTTACCCTATCCTTTTTTTATTCACGATTCTTTTTTTTACTTTCTTTTTTATCAAAAGAAACTCGAAATTCTTTAAAGAATTCTGCCTTCCTTAAAATATCATAAACAGTTCCTGTGGGTTGAGCACCTTTTTCAAGGAAATATAAAATAGCAGGAACATTTGAATAAGTTTGATTCTTTATCGGATCATAAAAACCCACTTTTCGAAGATCTCTTCCTTCTCTTCGGGATCGAACATCGATTGCAACGATTCGATAGATGGCTCATTGGGATAGATGTAAATAAAAAATGCCCCCCTAGAAACGTATAGGAGGTTTTCTCCTCATACGGCTCAAGAAAAAATGATTCTAATTTCTAGAATTTTTATTCCTATCTATCTATATAGATAGAAATAAAAATGGATCCATAAAGAATTAGACTGTAATTTGAGCCTTTTTTCCTTCTTTACAGAAAAAGAAAAGAAAATTCATTCGTACTCCTAACTCAAGTTGGGTAGTTTTGAAAGAGTTTGAAAGGAAATCCTTAGAATTTCTTGAGCTGTCTCTAACCTCTTTTTTTGTCTCCTTTCGGATCTATTTTTTTTTATCATTCTGATCAAATTGTTGAGACTAGTAAAAAGAGTGTTTCCTTGTTCCGGAATTTGTTGTCTTTGCTTTGCGCTTTGTGAAATCATTAGGTTTAGACATTACTTCGGTGATCCTTACTCCTTTTCAAAAAGGCAGCAACATACCTTTTGTTTTTTCTATGGAAAAGGGAAAAATAATACGAACGATTGATTCCTTTGTGATACACTCTTGATCGAAACAGTTTGAAAATTTCAACAAATTTGATTTCTTTTTCATTTCAAAAACTTGTTCAAATTTGAACCTCTCCGTTTATCTATATTTCTATATTGATGATCTATTTACAAAGTTGGTCTAACTTATTGATTGTCACTAACCCTAGATTATTCCCCCGATAAATGAATCAATCATTTTTGCTCGAGCTCCATCATATGCTATACCTTTCTATACCATTAGTATCTTTATTTAGCAACCCAAGACAAATCCAATTAGGTTCCTAACAGAACAAACTATGTCGAGACAAGAGCATCTTCATTCGTATAGAAAATGGTGGATGTCAGAATCCACATCCAATCATGTCCTTCAAGTCGCACGTTGCTTTCTACCACATCGTTTCAAACGAAGTTTTACCATAACATCCCTATAATTTTGATTTTATTTTAAATTGGAACCGTATGCAATTGATTCAATATGGAATAATGAATAGTCATTGGTTGAACCGATACATAATAATCTAAACTGAAAAAGAAGTGTTTATCCGGAGATTTAACTTCAAATTACCCCAGATTTTCTCATATGAATAATATCACATGAAAAAAAACAAATAAGTTTTAAGCAAACTTATTTACATCTTCAACAAATCTTTCGAGATTGTCCATCATAAAAGATCCTTCTTTTCCTTTTCAAAAAAGAAAAGAAATTAGAAACCTCAAAAAAAGCCTTTGACTTTCATTTCATTCAAATGAAAAAGAAATCCCCATGAATGGATAAAAGTTTTTAGCCACTTTCACTAAATACTATACTAACTAATAACTATACTAAACTAAATATTTCATTTCAATATTCATAAATATTCAATTATAGAATAATAAGATAATCTTATTAATAAGATTATAGAATCTATATTCTTATGTAAGAATTATGTATTTATGTATTAAATTTATGTATTAATATATTCTAATATGAATATTAATCATGAAGTATGATTATTTTCTCATTTTTTATTTATGAAATATGATTTCATGATTAGAATATTATTATTTACTTATTATTTACCATCTCCAATTGAATCTGATTTTCATTTCATTTAAATCAGAGAGATAGTTTGAGAATAAAGTTTCTTTGTTTTCATTATTATGGAGTAGAAAAAGTCTCGTGTAAGGTAAGATCAAAGAGAAAATCAGAATCCGAGGATTCTGATCTTTTGGCATCCATCTCCATCTCCATCATCATCTCCATCTCCATCATAGAAAACAAAGAATCGTTTAGAGAAGAATCCTTCGTTTCTGATGCAAACGATCTGGGACGAAAGGATTCGAACCTCCGAGTAACGGGACCAAAACCCGTTGCCTTACCGCTTGGCCACGCCCCATTTTGATTTGGTCTAAGAAAAACTAAGCTAAATATTGGTTATTCGTCAATAACCAACCAAAAGAAATATAGGACATGTTGTCGCTGGGATTCAACACAATAGATATAGATTAATTGATCATTACTTAGAATTCAATTAAGATATTGTATGAAAATAGAATTCCTTGTATTCTTATTTGATTGGATAATGTAAGGAAGGATTCTTGATTGGGGAGAAGTCAAAGAAAAATCAGAATTTCTTTCTTTTATCTGCTTTTTTCTTTTAAAAAATCCCTCAGAAAAACAACTCAATCCAATCTGATAATTTCTTATCATTTCAATTTCATTTTAATCTTTAAGAACAAGAAAAGAATATTTGTTATGTTTAATATCTTTAGTTTAATCTGTATCTGTCTTAATTCTACCCTTTATTCGAGTAGTTTTTTCTTCGCCAAATTGCCCGAGGCTTATGCCTTTTTCAATCCAATCGTAGACGTTATGCCGATTATCCCTTTACTCTTTTTTCTCTTAGCCTTTGTTTGGCAAGCTGCTGTAAGTTTTCGATAAAAAGAAAATCTCAATTCAATTCAGAATTTCTTCGATAAAAAAAAGATGAGATTTTTCTTCTTCAAATAAATAAGATAAGAAATAAGATTCAGATAAGTCTGGAAATTAGGAACCCTCGATTCAAAAAGCGAAATTCTGATATTTTCTATTGTATATTATATTGAAATTGAATAAGGGTGAATAAGGGAAGGGGGCGATGATCTTTAATCAGCTAATAAACTTCTTTCTTCTTTTGTTCTGACCTTTCCTTTATAAGATTCCATAAAATCTTTAATTATAGATATAGATATGGATATGGCAAGAAATCTTTGGTAATGAAAAAATACGAATCTTATTACATTAGAATATTACATTAGAAAGAAATTCGTAAAAATAAATTGAAAAAAAAACTTCCTTCTTTTTTCATCTTTAGAGCGTCATATCAAAATAGTGTATAGTGTATAGTGTGTGTCGTAAAATAGGCGATCTATTTCCTTAAAAAAAAAGATCTTATCTTGGAGATTTGTAATGCTTACTCTTAAACTATTCGTTTACACAGTAGTAATATTCTTTGTTTCTCTCTTCATCTTCGGATTCTTATCTAATGATCCGGGGCGTAATCCTGGGCGTGAAGAATAAAAAAAGAGATGAGATTCGTTTTTACTTTTTTTTTCATAGGTATTTCATAGGTAAATGTAGAAATAAATGGAATAGATGCTAGATAAAGAGAAAAGATTCATAAAAGAAAATAATCGAAAATTCTTCTGATTCTAAAATCTCAAGTTATCAGGGGGGTCGGAGAGAGAGGGATTCGAACCCTCGGTACGAATAATTCGTACAACGGATTAGCAATCCGACGCTTTAGTCCACTCAGCCATCTCTCCCCATTCCAAATTGGAAATCTCTCATGTGATTTCACACGTGAAGTGAAGATTGAGAACCATTTTTATTTTCTTCGAAACAGATTTCTCCAATAGAAAGAATACCTTACTTCTTTGATTTTGTACAAAAGGTTCATTTCCCCGGCCTGGTTAAGTATAAGTACTGGCCGGGCCTGTACTTCTTTATTCTTAGAAATTAGATAAGATTCTAATAGATAGATTATCTTAGAAATTCTTTAAGAAATTCTCTATATCTAGATTAATATAGAATATTCTATATATTCTATAATTCTATCTTAATATGAATATGATATATTCTATATTGAAATATGAAATTGAAATCTAAAATGTTAGAGATTCTATATCTATTCTTAGTATCTTCTAAGTAATTCTAGTAAATTAGAGTCTAAATTAGAATATTTAGTCTTTATAGTAAAAGTGTTCTGTTCTAGTAATATCTAGTAATAGTATTAGAGTATAATAGTAATGTAATATAGTACTAATATTTTTCATATTTTTCGTCTTTCTTTTCTTATTCTTAAGTATAAGATTCAGAAATTCATTAATGAAAAACGAATTTCATTATAAATGAAAGTTGAAGTTCAGTATTATATTCATCTGAATAATTCTAATTCACTTAAGAAATCTTAATAAGAAGGAAGTATTAAGAAAGAAAAGAAATAGATCTTAGAAATCTTATAAGAGAAAGAATCTCAAATAGAAAACACATATTTCTAAGATTTTAAATCTTTTACTTGTTCAAAGCAAAGGACAAGCTTGAAAGTTTGAGGCCCAATTTACCCGAATTCATAAAATCTGGCGGTTCAAGTGAAGGGAAGTTTCAAAAAAAAGAATACTTAAAACTTTAGTACACTATTTAAATTATTTAAATTTGACTAAACTTTTTGCTATTCACCTATTCTTTTTTTTTTTCAATCCCGCGCCGCAGCAGAACAAAATACGTGTTAATGCTGGAATTTTCATGATTCTGATGCTATCTTGACTACGTCTGATTACTTTGTTGGACAAATAGTCCATTCATATCCAATAATGAATATGTAGCGGGTATAGTTTAGTGGTAAAAGTGTGATTCGTTCTATTAACAACTTAAATAGTTAAGGGGTCTTTCCGTTTTTTTCATATTCCGATCAAAAACTTTATTTCTTAAAAAGATTTAATCCTTTCCCCCTCAATAGGACATTTGAGGAAAGAATATACATTCTCACGATTCCTATCCAAAAGGCAATCAGAATCTTAATAAAAAATTTGGATTATGGAGTCGAGAAGCATAATTTTTTTGATTGGTTCAATTTTTCCAATTGAATGAGTATGAATAAAGGATCTATGGATGATAGTACAAAACTTTCAATCGTAACTAAATCTTCAATTTTTGCGCTGAAAAAGGGGGAGATTGAAGCCAAATAGCTAGAAAATGATGGTTTTGGTTTACTAGAACCCTCGGCTTCTTGTTTCAGCTCGGTAGAAACAAAATTATTTTCCTTAGGATCCCACGAGTAGAAAAGAAATAGGGAACGAAGTAACTAGACTAGAGACTAGAAAGATTTGATAGAATCCCCCTCTTCTAGAGGGATCATCTAAAAAGCAAGTAGCTTTAGA